TTAATGGGGACGGACTGTAAATTCGTTGGCAATATGTCTACGCTGGTTCAAATCCAGCTCGGCCCAATAATTCGCGTATCCACCATAAAATGATATAACCTATTTGTCCTTCTCCAGAAATGCTTGACTTGATATGAAAGAATAAAAAAAAACTCTTTTTTTATTCATTGACAGATTGATTATCAATCAATTTGACAATAACGAAAAAATGACTATTAATCCATGCTCCTCGCACTAAAGTACATGTCTCCGCGCATATCAATCTATTACTCTATTACTCGCGTCTCCGTCTGGTAGAATATGACAATTCGAATCAAAAATCTACATAGAAAGGTTTGAAGGAAATTAAATCAACAACATATGTTGTACACTTTATTTCCCTGGGATTGTAGTTCAATTGGTCAGAGCACCGCCCTGTCAAGGCGGAAGCTGCGGGTTCGAGCCCCGTCAGTCCCGATGGATCCAAATCCAATAAAAAAAATACATCAATTCATCTCTTCCTTTCCTGTGAAAGAGAGAACAAATAACATAACTTCATTTTATTCCAAACGGGATCTCTCTTATTTTTTTTCCACATTTTTCACCAAAAAAAATATGGGAATTTCTATTTCTTCAACGAGTACTAATTGATGGGAGAAAGACATATGTGCTATATGTGAATTACCACAATTATTGGTAGAATCATATTCAGGATTCGAAGGAATACCGTACTGGGTCTAGTTGATTACGCCCGATTTTTCTAATGAAATAGAGTACTATACGTTTCCGGGAAGCACATACACAAAAGGGATTTGGACGATACAAAATCAATTTTACATAGTAAACTTTGCTCTAATTTTTCGTCTTAAAGCAAAATATATCCGTTCTGGCTCCGATTTTTTGTAACCTCAATTAGTAAATTCAATTACTAATTTGAATTTGAAATAATCTATCTCATTAAAATTTCACACTTAACTTTTGCTATATACGTCCCACTACTAATTCAAGGAAAGAGGATATTAATACAAACAAGGATCCCATCTATCTCTCTTAGTGAGGGAATTAATAATTTTTGAAAGTTTAAGTTTCTTTCGTTTTTATTTATTTTTTTTAAGAAGATTTGATAAGTACAAAAAAAGGAAGGAGTTTAGTTCGAACCTCCCTCCTTTTCCTTTTTTGAATTTCGCTGCAATTCTTTGCTTGAGTTGGTTTATAAACAATGTAAGGGTAAAGGTAGTCTGATGAGACTTCATCAGATGATTGCATTGAACAAGAGGGCAGTAGATTATAGAAAAGAAAGAATGCAAAAAATTATAAATAAAAAAAAGTCAAGAAATTCTTGATTGCATCAGGAATCCCATTTTGTTTAAATTCGCTATGGATAAAAGATCTTCCTATGTTATACTATTCAATTCTCGACGATGAATCGATTTGATAGCTCCGATATTGTTATTCATGATATTTTAATATGATTCGATATCATCGAGATGCAATGCATCCCATTGAATTTACAAGCGAAACATTTATCATCTCTATGGGATTAAATCCCGAGTTATTGCGAATAAAAAATGAAACGATGAGATTATGGAAGTAAATATTCTCGCATTTATTGCTACTGCACTGTTCATTCTAGTTCCTACCGCCTTTTTACTTATAATATACGTAAAAACAATCAGTCAAAGTGATTAATTTGAATTAACCTTGACTTTTTAGTTCTTATCAATGATTGAAGATAAGAAAAATAAAAAGCATTAAAATTTCGCGTCTTAAATGAAATTGGCGGACTAGAATTATCAGTATTCTACGAGAGAAGTATTCTATGAGATCCGATAGTATGGTAGAAAGAAATATATGAATCCTTCTACCATACTATCTATTATTGTTATTGAAGTGTATAAAATTGTACTGTATAAAAATAGAGGTGGAATATCGATCAATTTGAATATAGATGAATCTACAATATATATCTTTCTATTTATATATAGATATCATATCAATTACATATATGGAATATTAATCTAATATACATAGTGGCCCAATTCTATTTCTTTGCTTCATAATTCATGTTGATTCCAATGAATCTGAAATGAAATAATCGAAAGGCCACTAATCTTTTTTTAGCATTCGAAAGAAGTAATTGATTGAGCAGTTGACCGATGATCCAGGAGTTCGGTTCCATGGGAACTTTTTATCTTCGGATTTCGAAAAGAATTAGCAAACCCCATCTTTAACGTTTGAACCATGATATGAAATGAGTTCCATAAAACAAGAAAAAATCCTATTTTGAAAATAACTAAAATACTTAGACTAATAAATAAAACAAGTGGTAAGCACGTAATATGTGGGTGGCTACCCCGAGGTACTATCTTATTATGAGGTAGTATATTTTTATGCGTAGTATCTCATTGGACAACCACTATGTCTATGTTCTTTCGTGTCCAAAGTATGGATCCACTTAAAAACTTATAATCCGAACTCTTTTTTTTACTGTTCAAAAAAAAAATTTTAAGAAAGATAAAATAAACCAAAAACAATACAGTTTGATTTTTCAATTAGTAGTACTTCTAGAGTCCACTTCTTCCCCATACTACGAGGGAAAGAGAAAATGTAAAGACTACCATTAAAGCAGCCCAAGCGAGACTTACCATATCCATGTGAATTATGTCCCCTATCTCTATGAATATAAAAGAATTATTCCATTATTGCTCACTAATAATTATTATTCACTAATAATAGTGGAATCACTAGCGCATAGTCAAAAAGAGATTCGGGCACAACACCATTGATGAAACAATACAAAAAATCGAATTATACCAAGTTATTATATGATTTCTAGTATCATCGAAAAAATTAAGCACAAATAAATAAAAGAAGCAGAGAAACTCTTGGAAGTATCAAAGGAGTGTTAGTACCATGTAGGAATAATAAGACCTAGTCTTTCTTTTGTTGTCCTGCATTTCATTACATTAAGTAAAAAGTCTCAAAATAGAGAATCAAGATAGATCACTATCTATCACATACCCCTATTATTCCCTTCTCATTTGATCTAATCTTTACTGTCCCCCGATTGTTTCATAGAGACAATCGGGAGATGGGATGGCCTATTACATGCGTGGTTAGAGCTTATCGAAAAGAAAGAAGTTCTTTTTTTAAGTTTAAGATTAACATAAAAATGATAAAGTTATATCAGCAAAACAGAAGAAGGTATTTCGATTCTTTTGTTTGTTGATGAGGCGACACCCGGATTTGAACTGGGGAAAAAGGGATTTGCAGTCCCCCGCCTTACCGCTCGGCCATGCCGCCAAAACGATACAAAATATTGGATTGGCTCTATCTCTTCCATTGATAGTATCTTACAACACACAATATCTAAAACAAAAAACCGCAAAACTTTGCTTTCTTTTTCTATTGAAAGAAAAGAATGTGGATTTTCTCAGTCACAAAAGCCAAAATTCAGGACAAATGGGAACCGTTAACTTTAACTATTGACTGTGAATTTATAAATGATTCTTGGATTGAAATTGAAAATTCGGTTTCCCTAATGATATAAGAAAACAATCCCAAAATGGATACCTTACCTAAATAAATCAAAATTGATACATAACTAATGATTACTAATCCATCCGTATTGATTCGTTTCCATAATCCTAAAAAAATCCCTCTTAATTAAAATTATAATAGCGAGTATGAGTATATGTAAACCCCCGAACATAAACGATTACTATTATCTAGGATATCTTATCCATATAAGATGTTTAGGGGAAATGGTCGGAATTCCATTTTTACAATTTTTTTTTTCATTATCATTAAATAGAAAATTTTGATAGAGTACGACATGTGATGTCCCCCAGAGAACTGTAAGAAAGGAGGCGATATATATATATAACTATATATCTATCTGCACATGTTTATTAATAAATACAAGTCCTTATACATACTTCAATCGAATTCTACGAATTCTACTAAAAAAATATAGGTATAGGTAAAATATCTCTCTTCTATGCGAAGCGAATTTTTTTTAACAGTGGAATCTACGAAAAAGTTCCATGTTGTTAAAAAAATACCAAAAAATTCTATATTGTTTCTGCAGATCAAATCCCGAATCTATTTATAGTACCCAATCGGATTGGAATATCATAATAATGGTAGAAATTGACTCCCTTTTGTTTTGATATAGATATTTTATACAAAACTCCATAAGTCTAAATAGAATTTACCAATTCCTTTGTATTTGATTTGTAGTTGTTGCAAATTCCAATTTGAGTATCAAAGTCTCTTTATTCCTACGTTCATATGTATTTCATGCATTACATCTATTACACCTATGAAGTTAGGTAAAATTTCATGTGATTCAGTAAACATAATATAAATTCCATCATTGCTAGATCGATCCATTTTATGATGAATAAGCAAATAATGGGATTTTTTTTATAAATGGGAAATAAATAAAATGCTTGGGGGTGGAAATGAGAGAATGTCTACAATACCTGGGTTTAATCAGATACAATTTGAAGGTTTTTGTAGGTTCATTGATCATGGCTTAACAGAAGAACTTTCTAAGTTTCCAAAAATTGAAGATACAGATCAAGAAATTGAATTTCAATTATTTGTGGAAACATATAAATTGGTAGAACCATTGATAAAAGAAAGAGATGCTGTATATGAATCACTCACATATTCTTCTGAATTATACGTATCCGCAGGATTAATTTGGAAAACCCGTAGGGATATGCAAGAACAAACAATTTTTATTGGAAACATTCCTCTAATGAATTCCCTGGGAACTTCTATAGTAAATGGACTATACAGAATTGTGATCAGTCAAATATTGCAAAGCCCCGGTATCTATTACCGGTCAGAATTGGACCATAACGGAATTTCGGTCTATACCGGCACCATAATATCTGATTGGGGAGGAAGATTAGAATTAGAGATTGATCGAAAAGCAAGGATATGGGCTCGTGTGAGTAGGAAACAGAAAATATCTATTCTAGTTCTATCATCAGCTATGGGTTCGAATC